AAATTTCCCATTTTTTTTTTTATTTCAAATGGGAAATTCTGTAATTTTTTTTTTATTATAAGGGTTAAATTATTACTTTTCAATTATTTATTGTTTTTACTTTATTTTTATTTAAATTTTTTAATTTATATTTAAAATATTATAATATATTTAAATTCTGGCTTTATACCATTGGAACATTTGTCTAGAAAATTTTTATTTTAATTAATTCGTTAATTTAATTTTTTTTTTTTTATTTTATTTTTGTTAGTGAAATGATTAGAGCGAGTGTCGAGCTATTATCAAATTTTTATTTGGGTTGTGTTGTTGCTGATTATTTTAGTCATTTTGAACCCTTTTGTTCCAATGTTACATTTTTTTTAATATAAATACATGGTGCACCAACTTTAGGGCATATATTAAATTATTATATATAATAGTTATTTTTAATAATTAGAATATTTTATTAATTTAGTTTCTAAGGCAAGGTATATTGAGGTATTTATGAGTTAATAACTATTTATAAGGGAGTAAAAGTATGGGGTATACAATGGGATAGATAGGAGATTGGAGGTAAAGGTACAGGAACTGGGTATATAGGTATTTAGGGGAGTCAAGAGTACAGGAGAGATAAGAGATAGAGTAAGGATATGGGAATGTGAGAGTGTAGGGAAAAGAAATAAGTTAGTGCTAATAAGAGTACAGGGACATATAGGTATTTATGGGAGATAAAGGAATGGATGAGGTAAGAGGACTACTTGGGGATTAGAGGTAAGAGAACGGAGTATAGGTATATAGGTATTTAGGGGTATATAGGAGTGCGGAGAATATGAGAGGGATAAGGTAAGAGTATGAGATGATAGGGTACAGAAAGAAAAATGGGATAGATAGAGACAATAAGAGTGCAGGGTATATAGGTATTTAGGGAGATATAGGAACACAGGAATAGGTAAGAGAGGTAGTAGAGATACGGGAGTAATAAGAAGTACAGTCAATAAGGGGCAGAGCATACAGGGGAGTATAGGTCAATAAGGGTACATATAATAGATATTTATTGGGGGCAAGTGGACACAGGAGTGGTATAGGACAGGATCGGATAGAGAGAGGGGAGGGGGGCAATAGTTTTGTTCCAATAGTTATTTTTTGTTAATAAAAGTTTGATTCTTGCTTTGAAATTTTATTTTAGTTTTCTTGTCACATGTTAATTTTTGTGGTAGTTGTTTCCTTTTCTTGATGGTTGGGTGATAAATTTTTAATTCTCAGTGCTTATTATTATCATATTCAGTAGTTTGAGATGTAGGAAAATCTTATAGTTCCGGCTAAGTTTTGTGCCAGCAGCCGCGGTTACACAATAGGGGTTAATAAATTTTATTGGTTTTGGTATTTTTATATTTTTATGGGTTTGTTTTTATTGTTTTAAGGTAAAATTTTAATTTTTAATTTATGCTTTGGATTATATATTATACGATAATGTTGTTTTAAACTAGGATTAGATACCCTATTATTTTCATTGTAAATTTGTTGACCTTAGTATTAATAGTTATAATCTTTAAATTAAAAGAATTTGGCGGTAATTTAATCTTTCCAGAGGAACCTGTCCTGTAATTGATAATCCACGTTGAATTTTACTTTAATTTTGTTTGTATACCTCTGTCATTGAATGTTTTTAAAGGATATTTTCTTTTTTCTTTTTAGGGAAAAATGTTAGGTCAAGGTGCAGCTATGTTAAAGTTTGAGATGGGTTACATTGTTTATATTTTTGGATATTTTGTTGTAATACATTATTGAAATTGGATTTGGAAGTAATTTATATTATTTAATATATTTGATTTTGGCGCTAAATTATGCACACATCGCCCGTCACTCTCGTTTTAAGATGAGATAAGTCGTAACAAAGTAGGTTTACCGGAAGGTGTATCTGGTTAGGCTTGTTGCAAATTATAGTCTGAGTAGACATCATTATTTACATTAATGTTTTTAGTTGTGCAATTCAACTTGATTTGATAGGTTTTTAATTATCAATATTTTTTGTCTAATTTTATTATTAAAAATAATTTATTTGTTATAGTATATTTTAAAGAATTAATTTTTAGTTGTTATAGTTTATTGTACTGTGAAGGGTTTTAAATTTTTAATTAAAAGGAGTTTTATAATGTACCTTTTGTATCAGGGTTTATTAAATTTTTAATATTTATTTATTTTTCCCGAAATTAAAAGATCTATTTTTATATGGGGTTTACTGTTTCAAAATTATTCCTAATATATTAATTGAGGAGATATTCTATTCAATTTTAAATATCTGGTTTTCTAATAATTGAATTTAATTCAGGTTTGATTTTTAGGCTTGTTATAATTTAATTTATTTTGCTTGTATCGTACTAAAGTCAATAGGGCTAATCTTGTTGTTTCTGTTAAAACTATATTTATTTTGGGAAATTAGTAGGCTTAATATCAGCCATCTGTAAATTTAGTTACATTTTATTTCTTTTTATTTTAATTTATTTATGTTTAGTTTTTTATTAGGATGTTTCCTTGAACTTTTTTGTTAATTAATAATGTTAAAATTAGTATTTATGTAAATTTAATTATAGGAACTCGGCAAATTTTATTTCCGCCTGTTTAACAAAAACATGTCTTTTAGGTATTTATTTAAGGTCTAACCTGCCCAATGATTATAATTAAATGGCCGCGGTATCCTAACCGTGCAAAGGTAGCATAATCATTTGTCTCTTAATTGGAGGCTTGTATGAATGGTTGGACGAGAAATTTACTTTCTTTATTTTAATTTAATGAATTTTATTTTTAAGTGAAAAAGCTTAAATTTTTTTATAGGACGAGAAGACCCTGTAGAGTTTTATAGGTTTATTTTTATAGAATTTTTAGTTTATATTATTTCTATATTTTGTTTCTATTTTGTTGGGGCGACAGGGAGATTTTTTTAACTCTCTTTAATTTTTTCACGGATGAGTGTTTTATTGATCCTATTTTATTGATTAAAAGATTAAATTACCTCAGGGATAACAGCGTAATTCTTTTGGAGAGTTCTTATCGATAAAGGAGTTTGCGACCTCGATGTTGAATTAAGATTAGCTTTGGGGGTAGGTTTTCAATTGCTAGGTCTGTTCGACCTTTAAATTCTTACATGATTTGAGTTCAAACCGGCGTGAGCCAGGTTGGTTTCTATCCTTAATTTTGTTGGGCTTTTTAGTACGAAAGGACCATAAGCTTGGAATATTTTTTAATTTTTTTGACTATTATTAACTATTTTGGCAGATTATTGCAGTAAATTTAGAATTTATTTATATAGTAAATACTATAAATAGTAATTTTTATAGTTTCTATAATTTTTCTTTGGGTTTGTATTTTGGTAGCTGTTGCTTTTGTAACTCTTCTTGAACGGAAGGTGTTAGGTTATATTCAATTACGTAAAGGTCCTAATAAGGTTGGTTTTATAGGTTTATTACAACCTTTTTCTGATGGTATTAAGCTTTTCTTTAGGGAGCAGACTTATCCTTATTTATCTAATTATATAATTTATTATATTTCTCCTATTTTTATGCTTTCTTTATCTTTTATATTGTGGTTTTTATTTCCTTTTTTTATTAATAGTTTTTCTTTTAACTTTGGTGTATTGTTTTTTTTATGTTGTAGAGGCTTAGGTGTTTATGGTGTTTTGTTAACTGGTTGGTCTTCTAATTCTAATTATGCTTTATTAGGTTCTTTACGTTCTATTGCTCAAACTATTTCTTATGAAGTAAGAATATCTTTGATGATTGTTTGTATGTTAGCTTTTGTTTCAAGTTTTAATTTTATTAGTTTTATGGATTATCAATCTAGTATTTGATTTGTATTTTTTTCTTTCCCTTTATTTTTTTCTTGATTTGCTTCTTGTTTAGCTGAGACTAATCGTTCTCCTTTTGATTTTGCAGAGGGGGAGTCTGAACTTGTATCTGGATTTAATGTTGAGTATAGAAGTGGTGGCTTTGCTTTTATTTTTCTTTCTGAGTATATAAATATTATTTTTATTAGAGCTCTGACTTGTATTTTGTTTTTGGGGTGTAAGGTTTATTCTATGTTGTTTTTTTTTCAGTTGGTTTTTATTGTATTTATATTTATTTGGGTACGGGGTACTTTGCCTCGGTTTCGTTATGATAAGCTTATATATTTAACTTGAAAGGTTTTTTTGCCAATGTCTTTGAGTTATTTGTTGTTTTTTTGTGGTATTACTTCTTATTTTTATTCATTAATTTAATTCATCTTTTTGAGTTAAGTTAATAGGGGAATTTAACTCCTATCTTGTATTTTCAAAATACATGCTTTCTTAAAGCTTATTAACTAATTTGTTAATTTGTTTCATAAATTAGTTGTTATAGGGTTTATTAAGAAGTATAAGAAATAAATAATTGTTAGTATTTGTCCTGTTAGAATGTAGGGTTCTTCTGCTGGCCGTGCTCCAATTCATGTTAATAATGTTAGTGTGGCTGTTATGGATCAGAATAGAATTTGATTTATTGGGTAGAAGGCTCTTCTTTGAAATTTTGGTTTGTTTGTAAATGGTAATGTTAAAATAATAGCAATTGATATAATTATAGCTATCACTCCTCCTAGTTTGTTGGGAATAGATCGAAGAATTGCATAAGCAAATAGGAAATATCATTCTGGTTGAATATGCACTGGGGTAGTTATAGGATTTGCAGGTATAAAGTTTTCTGGGTCTCCTAGAAGTCGGGGTTCTAACAGATTTAATATAATGAATATAAATATTATTATAGTTATTCCTATTAAATCTTTAATTGTGAAGTATGGGTGGAATGGTAGTTTGTCAATATCTCTTTTAATTCCAATTGGGTTGTTTGATCCTGTTTGATGTAAAAATAGTAGGTGGATTATAGTTAGTGCAGCGATAATAAATGGTATTAGGAAATGTAGAGTAAAAAATCGTGTTAGTGTTGCGTTTCCAATTGAGAATCCTCCTCATAATCATTGTACTATTGTATTTCCTAAGTAAGGAACTGCTGAGAGTAGGTTAGTAATTACTGTAGCCCCTCAGAATGATATTTGTCCTCATGGTAAAACATACCCTAGGAATGCTGTTGCTATAGTTAAGAATAGTATTACTACGCCAATTGTTCATGTTATTTTGAGTTTATATGACCCATAATATATTCCTCGTCCAATGTGTATATACATACAAATAAAGAATATTGATGCTCCATTTGCATGAAGGTTCCGAATTAATCATCCATTGTTTACGTCTCGGCAAATGTGAATTACTCTTTTAAATGCTATGTTAATATCTGCTGTATAGTGTATGGCTAGGAATACTCCTGTAATTATTTGAATAATTAAACATATACCTAATAAAGATCCGAAGTTTCATCATAATGAAATTCTTGATGGGGTTGGAAGGTCAATGATAGAATTGTTTATAATTTTAATTACTGGGTGATTTTTTCGGATTGGTGCTTTCATTAGTTTTTTTTTCGTATAGGTCCTTCGTAAATGTTTACAATAAATGTTACGATGATTATTGTTAATAGTAAGTATGTTACTATTATTATAGTAATTTTTCTTCTTTGTCCTCTAAATAGTTTTATTAGTGATAGTGTTTGTTCGTTTTCTATAATTTTAATTTCTATTTTATTTTGTATATTTTCTATAAGTGTTCTGTCTATTAACTGAGTTATTGGGATTGTAATTATAGTTGTTGTTATTCATATTAATATAATTTTTATTGAAAAGTTTATTTTTTCATTTGATGCAATTCTTGCCATGTATATGAATAATACTAATATTCCTCCTATAAGAATAATAAATAGTATGTAGGAAAATCAGAATGATTTAATTATTATTCCTGAAATAATTGCTGTTGATGCTGTAAATATTATTAGAATTATGCCTATTCTTAGAGGATGTTTTAAGAATGGTAATGTTATTCTTATTAAAGTTATATATATTATAATTATAATTTTGATTTCAGTAAATAGTTTAATTTAAAATTCTAGTTTTGGAGGCTTGAGATGAGTATTATTGCTTTTTACTGAAGTTTTAAAGGTTATTCCTATCTATGATTTACAAGATCATTATTTTTTTTAAACTATTAAAACTTGTGTTTTTACAAAACTTTTTTTTAAATTATTATGTTTATTTCTTGATTTTAATTTTCTTTATAGGCTTGTTAGTGTTTTGTTCAATGCGAAAGCATTTGTTATTAACTTTGTTGATATTAGAATATTTGGTTTTAGTTATTTTTTTAAGACTTTCTTATTTTTTAATAGTTTTTGGGTATGAAGGTTATTTCAGTTTAGTTTATTTAACGTTTGCTGTTTGTGAGGGTGCTCTTGGTTTAGGAATTTTAGTTACTTTGGTTCGTAGTCATGGCAATGATAATTTGTCTTCTATTTCTGTTATGTCATGATAGAGTTAATTTTTTATTATTTATTTTTGATTCCTGCATATTTCTTTTTTGGTTGGTGATTAACTTTTTTTATAATGTTTATTGGGTTTTTTTATTTTTTTAGTTCTTTCTCTTTTAGTACTTTTTATAGTCATTTAAGTTATTCTTTTGGTGGTGATATTATTTCTATGTGTTTTATTTTTTTAAGAATTTGAATTGTTTTATTAATGGTTTTGGCTAGTTTTTCTGTTTTTAAGTTTAAATTATATAAGTCAGAATTTTTTTTAGTTTGTTTATTTTTACTAAGTTTTTTAATTCTATCTTTTGGGACAGGGAATTTATTTTTGTTCTATCTTTTTTTTGAATCTAGTTTAATTCCGACTATTTTCTTAATTTTTGGGTGAGGTTATCAACCTGAGCGATTGAGAGCTGGGTTTTATTTATTATTTTATACTTTGTTTGCTTCTTTACCTTTATTAGTGAGTATTTTTTACTGTTATTATAATTGTATAACTTTATATTTTTATATATTAAATGTTGATGTTACTTTATATTTATATTTGGGGTTAATTTGTGCTTTTTTAGTAAAAATACCTATAATTTTTGTTCATTTTTGATTACCAAAGGCACATGTTGAGGCACCAATTGCAGGCTCTATAATTTTAGCTGGGGTTCTTTTGAAGTTAGGAGGTTATGGTTTAATTCGTGTTTTTATATTTATTGATGGCCCTGTTTTATATTATAACGATTATGTAATTTGTTTGAGATTATTTGGAGTAGCTTTTGTCGGTTTGGTTTGTTTATTTCAAACAGATATTAAGTCTTTAATTGCTTATTCTTCTGTTGGTCATATAGGTTTGGTTATTTGTGGTATTTTTACTTTAAATAGTTGGGGGTTATACGGGTCTTTGGTAATAATAATTGGTCATGGATTGTGTTCTTCTGCTTTGTTTTGTTTAGCTAATATTGTTTATGAGCGTTTAGGTAGTCGGAGTTTTTATATTAATAAGGGACTTATTTCTTTTATACCTTCTCTTTCCTTTATATGATTCCTTTTAAGATCTAATAATATGGCTTGTCCTCCTTCTTTAAATTTATTAGGAGAGATTCTTTTAATTAATAGAGTTATAGGTTGAGGTTCTTTAGGTTTTATTTATTTAGCTTTTGGTTCCTTTTTTAGTTGTTGTTATAGAATTTATTTATATTCTGTTACTCAGCATGGTTTTTTATATAGTGGAGTTAAATCTGTTTCTTCAGGTAGTGTTCGTGAGTTTATTCTAATTATGATACATTGGTTACCTTTAAATTTTATTATTTTAAAATGTGATATTTTTACTTTATGGTTTTAGCTTAAGTAGTTTAATTAAGAATTGCAATTTGTGGTATTGCAGGTATGTTTTTATCTTAGGTTTATGCGTAATTTTTGTTTATATATATATTTTTCTATTATGTTGTTGATTTTTTCTTTTATTCTTACCTTCGCTTCTTTATATTTTTTATATGTTGATTATTCTTTAATGTTAGATTGGGAATTTTTATCTATTAATTCTTGTAGTATGGTTATAACTTTTTTTATAGATTGGATGTCTCTTATGTTTTCTGGTGCTGTATTTTTTATTTCTTCCATGGTAGTTTTTTATAGTAGGAGATATATATCTTCAGATGTTTATAGGATTCGATTTTTGTTTTTAGTAATAATATTTGTTTTATCTATATTTTTAATAATTATAAGTCCTAATATAATTAGAATTTTAATTGGTTGGGATGGTTTGGGTTTGGTTTCTTATTGTTTAGTTATTTATTTTCAGAATTACAAGTCTTATAATGCTGGGATATTAACTCTTTTAACCAACCGTTTAGGTGATGTAGCTATTTTAATTTCTATTGCTTGATTAATAAATTATGGGAGTTGACATTTTATATATTATTTTTTTTTATTAGAAGGTTGAAGAGTTTATTTAGTATTTTTAATTATTTTGGCAGGTTTTACTAAGAGTGCTCAAATTCCTTTTTCTTCTTGACTTCCAGCAGCTATGGCTGCTCCAACTCCTGTGTCTGCATTAGTCCATTCTTCTACTTTAGTTACTGCTGGGGTTTATTTATTAATTCGTTTCTCTAACTTATTTCTTTTTTTTAATTGTCAGTTGTTAGTTTTAATTTCTTTAATAACTATGTTTATAGCTGGTTTAGGTGCTTGTTTTGAGTTTGACTTAAAAAAAATTATTGCTCTTTCTACTTTAAGTCAATTAGGTTTGATGATGAGAATTTTATTTTTAGGGCTACCTCTATTTTCTTTTTATCATTTGTTAACACATGCTTTTTTTAAGGCTTTACTTTTTTTGTGTGCCGGTTTAATTATTCATTGTATAAGAGATTCTCAGGATATTCGTCATATGGGTGGAGTAATTAATTATCTTCCTTTGACTTGTGCTTGTTTTTGTATTTCAAATTTTGCTTTATGTGGAGTTCCGTTTTTGTCTGGTTTTTATTCTAAGGATTTAATTGTGGAATTTTATAGATTCGAGGGTATGAATCTACTTTTTTATTTAATTTATTTTGTTTCTATTGGCTTAACTTCTTGCTATTCTATGCGTTTAGTGTATTATTGTTTAAGTAATGGTGTTAGTTATTATGTTTGTCAATCTTATAGTGAGGATTTATCTATAAATATTTCAATGTATACTTTGACTTTTATAGCTATTATTAGAGGCTCTTTTTTAGGTTGATTAATTTTTCCTGTACCTGGTGTTGTTTTTTTATCTTTTTTTATAAAATTTATGTCTCTTATTTTTGTTTTATTAGGTTTTTGGTTAGGTTATGAGGTTTCTGAGTTTAATTTAGGGGTTTTACCTTTTTCTAATTTATATTATTCAACTTCTTTTTTTTTTGGTTCTATGTGATTTATACCTAGGATAAGTACTTATTTTTTGTACCCTTTGGTTTTTTTTTGGTTCTATGTGATTTATACCAGGATAAGTACTTATTTTTTGTACCCTTTGGGTTACAAGTTATCTATATATTTGGTAAATAGAATAGATTCCGGTTGAGGGGAAAAGGTGATTTCTAATTATTCTTTGATTTTTTATTCTAAGTTTAGTCAGGTTGGGGGTTTTTATCAATTAAATTCTTTTAAGTTATTTCTAGGTACTTTTTTTTTAACTGTTATTATTTTTGTAATTTAATATCTAAATAGCTTAAATTAAAGCATAATATTGAAGATATTAAGATAAGTTTACTTTTTAGGTATCTACAGAGCTTTGCTCAAATTTTCAATGAAAATGAAAGGTTTTTATTAAACTATGTGGATAAGAGAAAAACGGAATTTAACCGCTTTAAAAGATAGTTAGCAGCTTCTTTTAGGTTCTCCTATCTCTTTTAATTGGATTATTAAATCAATTCTTTCATTAACAGTGAAAGGCCTCTGTTTTGGCTTCAACTAATAAGTATGGAGTTATAACTCTAAATTTTAGGTCGAAACTAAATGTAATTTTTTACTTCTTTACTCTAAGAGTAGCTAAGGTTTAGCACTTTTTAATTGCAAATTAAATGTTATTGTTAACTATACTCCTTTAATTAGTTAGCTCATTCTAGTACTCCGTTATTCCATTCGTGTAATAATCCTAAGATTAGAACTGTAATGAAGGATGTAACTGTTATTATTCATGTTGTAGTTGTTCTAATTTTTATTGTAATTACTATTGGTATAATAATTACAATTTCAATGTCAAAAATAAGGAATAGTACAGCAATAAGGAAAAATTGAATAGAAAATGGTACTCGGGCTGATCTTTTAGGGTCAAATCCACATTCAAATGGGGAAAGTTTTTCTCGTTCTATTATTGATTTTTTTGAAATAATGCTACATATAATTATAAGTATAATTCTGATTATTATTGCAATTACAAGTGTTGTTATAGTTATTATTATTATTCTCTCTCTTATGAGACTTTTTGATTGGAAGTCAAATATACTTTTTATAATAAGAGAATTATCTACCTCATCAGTAAATAGAAATATATAAGAATAATCAAACTACGTCTACGAAGTGTCAGTATCACGCTGCGGCTTCGAATCCAAAGTGGTGTTTTCTCGAGAAATGGAATATTATATGTCGTAATAAACATACTGATAAGAATGTTGTTCCAATAATTACATGTAACCCGTGGAATCCTGTTGCTATAAAGAATGACGATCCATATACTGAATCTCTAATAGTAAATCTAGACTCATAATATTCTAATCCTTGTAGTGCTGTAAAGTATATTCCTAGTAAAATAGTAAAAAAAAGTCTTTGAGTTGTTTGGGAATGGTTTCTTTCAATTAATCTATGATGTGCTCATGTAACTGTAATTCCTGAACACAATAGGATTATTGTATTTAATAATGGGATTTGTATAGGATTAAATGGTTTAATTCCAGTTGGAGGTCAGGTTGCCCCAATATCAATTGTTGGGGCTAGTCTACTATGGAAAAATCCCCAGAAGAATGAAATGAAGAAGAATACTTCCGAAATAATAAAAAGGATTATTCCCCATTTAAGTCCATTTGTTACTGCTAAAGTATGTTTTCCTTGAAATGTCCCCTCTCGTACGATGTCTCGTCATCATTGAATTATAGTTAATAGGGTAATAATAATCCCTAGTATAAATAATTTAATTCTGTATTGGTGAAATCATATAATTAATCCTGATGTTAAAGTTATTGCTCCAATAGATCCTGTTAAGGGTCATGGACTGGCATCAACTAAATGAAATGGGTGATTATGTTTTCTTTTCATAGGCTACTTCTCTAGTGTAAAGGGTGCTTAGTATTGAGAATACATATGCTTGAATTAGTGCCACAGCAAATTCAAATAATATAAATCCTATTTGTAGTATAATTATTATTATAATAAGGATATTTCTTGAGTTTATAGTTCTATTACCTAGTAATCTTATTGATAGATGCCCTGCGAATATGTTAGCTATTAATCGAACTGCTAAGGCTCCTGGTCGAATTAAGTTTCTTGCAGTTTCAATGCAAACTATGAATGGTATTAGTAAAGGAGGGGTTCCTATAGGAATTAAGTGGGAGAATATAGCTTGTGTTTTATTAATTCACCCAAATATTATTACTGCAATTCATACTGGGAGAGCTAGTGTTATAGTAAATACTATATGACTAGATCTAGTAAAAATGTAAGGCAGTAATCCTATTGCGTTGTTAAATAAGATTATTATAAATAATGCAATTATTAAAAGAGTAAATCCTTTTGATTGTCCTATAAGGGTTTTGAATTCAGCATGTAATTTATTGATAATAATTGTAATTAATTTAGTATATCGATTTGGTGTAACTCAATATATGTATGGTATAATTATAATTCCTAGAAATGTTCTTGTTCAATTTAATGATAAAGATGTTCTAGTAGCCGGATCAAAAGTTGAGAATAGATTTGTTATCATAATCAATTGTTTTCAGTTTTGGTGATAGTTTTGTTTTTAGCTTTAACGGGTCTGCTTAAGTAAATAAAATATCTAAGTGCTGCTATAATTATTAATATTGTAATAAACATAATAGATAAAGTAGTTCATCATAATGGTGCTATTTGGGGGATTAAAAAGTGTATTTATGAACGTCTCTAACTTGACAAGTTAGTATTTTAGGTAAACTAACTTTTCCATTAAGAGTATATGTTAATTACTATATTATGGTTTAAGAGACCAATGCTTACTTTCAGCCACTTAATGAATTTAATTTTAGTCATTTAATAAAGAATTCTATTGGTACTCTTTCTACTACGATTGGTATGAATCTATGATTTGCGCCACAAATTTCTGAACATTGGCCAAATATTAATCCTGGTCGTGAAATTGAAATGTTTCCTTGATTTAGTCGTCCTGGTGTGGCATCAATTTTAATTCCTAGTGAGGGTATTGCTCATGAGTGTAATACGTCTGCGGCTGTTACTAGTAGTCGAATTGGGGTATTTATAGGTATTACTATTCGGTTGTCTACGTCTAATAAACGAAATTCATTTATTATTAAATTATTAGTTGGTTTTATATAAGAGTCAAATTCTACATTGTCAAAGTCAGTATATTCATATTTTCAATATCATTGGTGCCCAATAGCTTTAACAGTAACTTCTGGATTTATTATTTCATCTATTAAATATAATAATCGTAATGAAGGGAGGGCAATGAATACTAATGTAATAGCGGGTAAGATAGTTCAAATTAGTTCAATTGTCTGCCCTTCTAATAAGTATCGGTTAATAAGTTTGTTTGTTAGGGTTCTTATTATAATATATGCTACTAATACTGTAATTATAGCTAAAATTATTAATGCATGGTCGTGGAAAAAGATTAATTGTTCTATAATAGATGAGTTTGCATCTTGTAATCCTAATATAGATCATGTTGCTATTTCTAATAAAAGAATTGTCTTTATATATGAAGCTTAAGTTCATTGCACTAATCTGCCATATTAGAAGGCATTAATGATTGGCAATTCAGAATAAGAATGCTCTGCTGGCGGGTATTTTTGTAATCACTCAATTCTTGAATGTATATTAGATGGAAATACAATTATTCGTTTAGAGATTATGCTTTCTCACATAATAAAGATGAATAATATAACTCCTAATACTGAAAGTGTTGATCCTATAGATGATACAATGTTTCATGCTGTAAATCTATCCGGGTAATCTGAATATCGTCGAGGTATTCCTCTTAATCCTAAGAAGTGCTGTGGGAAGAATGTTAAATTAACTCCTACAAATATAATAAGGAAGTGTATTTTTAGTCATTTTTGGTTTATAGTTAATCCTGTAAATAAAGGGTATCATTGAATAAATCTTCCAATAATTGCAAATACTGCCCCTATAGATAAGACATAATGAAAGTGGGCTACTACATAATAAGTATCATGCAGTACAATATCAATAGATGAATTTGCTAGAACAACTCCTGTTAAACCTCCTAAAGTAAATAAGAATACAAATCCTAAGGCTCATAATGTAGCTGGTCTATAGTTGATAATTGTCCCATGGATTGTTGCAAGTCATCTAAAAATTTTGATACCTGTAGGTACAGCAATAATTATAGTTGCTGAGGTAAAATATGCTCGTGTGTCTACATCTATCCCCACCGTGAATATATGGTGTGCTCATACGACAAATCCTAATAAACCAATAGCTAGTATTGCGTAGATTATTCCTAAACATCCAAATGCTTCATTTTTACCTCTTTCTTGTCTAATAATGTGAGAAATTAATCCAAATCCTGGTAGAATTAAAATATATACTTCTGGGTGCCCAAAGAATCAGAACAAGTGTTGGTATAAGATAGGGTCACCTCCTCCAGCAGGGTCGAAGAATGATGTATTAAAGTTTCGGTCTGTTAATAATATAGTAATAGCCCCCGCTAAGACTGGGAGTGAAAGTAATAATAGTAAAGCTGTAATACTTACTGATCAAACAAATAATGGTATTCGGTCCGGGGTTATTCCAGTTGCTCGTATATTAATAATTGTGGAAATAAAGTTTACTGCTCCTAAAATTGAGGATACTCCTGCTAAATGTAGGGAAAAGATTGCTAGGTCTACTGATGCTCCTCTATGGGAAATATTTGTTGATAGTGGAGGGTAAACTGTTCATCCAGTTCCTGCTCCGTTTTCTGCAATTCTTCTTGCTAATAATAGCGTAAGTGAGGGTGGTAATAATCAGAATCTTATGTTATTTATTCGTGGGAAAGCTATATCAGGTGCTCCAATTATTAAAGGGACTAATCAGTTTCCAAATCCCCCAATTATAATTGGTATAACTATAAAAAAAATTATAATAAAGGCATGAGCAGTTACTACCACATTATAAATTTGATCGTCCCCAATAAAAGATCCTGGTTGCCCTAATTCAATTCGAATTAATCAGCTTAGAGATGTTCCAATTATACCGGATCAAATACCAAAGATAAAATAAAGTGTTCCAATATCCTTATGATTAGTAGAAAAGAGTCATTTATTCAAAAATGATAGAGTGGCTGAAGTATTAGGCTGTAAATTGTAAATTTATATATGGTTGTTTATCCCTTTATCAGGCTTTATAGTCAATAAATGATATTAGACTGCAATTCTAAAGTAGTATCTTACTAAAGCTTAAGAATTATAAATCTTATTTTTAACTTTGAAGGTTAATAGTTTAATAACTTAAAGCTTTAGAAGAAATTAATTATTGCAGCCAAAGGGGTTGATAAGTTTAATAAAATAATTATAATTATAATTTTGTTTATTGATTGTAATTTACTTGTTCATTTGGGGGTTGTTCTTCTAATAAGAGGTATTACTCTGATTAACCGTAAATAGTAAAATAATGTAATTAATGTAGTTAAAACTATAATAATTATAATTAATAATATGTTTTTTCTAATTAAGGATTGGATTACTATTCATTTTGGTAAGAATCCTAGAAATGGGGGCAATCCTCCTATTCTTATTATTACGGTTGTAAATGTAAATTTTTCTATTACTGAGGAGTTTATTGTAATTTGTGAAATATAAAATGCTGACATATTTTTAAATATTAATATAGCTATTGTAACTAGTATTGTGTATACAATTAAATATATTATTCATAGGTGATTTTCTACTCTTATACATGCAATTATTCATCCTAGGTGTCTAATTGATGAATATGCTATAATTTTACGTAGTGATGTTTGGTTTAATCCTCCTGCAGCCCCTACAAGTGTGCATAATATGGCTATTATAGGTAATATTAATGTGGTATCTCTTATATAGGATATAACTGTTAGTGGGGCAATTTTTTGTCATGTTGATAGGATCAAACATGGTGGTCAATCAAGTTTACTTATTACTTCAGGGATCCAAAAGTGGAATGGGGCTCTCCCTAATTTAAGGGCTAATCTTGCTACAATAAAACAAGCTCTAGTATTACTTATTAAGTTGGGGGTTAATATTGACCATGAATTAATTAAAATTGATATTAGTAAAATAATTGATCCTATTGCTTGTACTAGGAAATAAATTATTATTGATTCTGCGGGTTTAACTCTTTTAGTTTTAAATATTAAAGGGATGAAAGAAATTAAATTAATTTCTAATCCTATTCATACACTTAGCCAATTATTTGATCTTAATACTAGTAAAGTTCTTAAGATTAAGGTGGTAGTAAATATTAGTTTGCTTGAATTATAAAACATTAAAAAGAAGAAGATTTATACTTCTATACTTAGGGTATGAACCTAATAGCTTAATTAGCTTATCTTTTTATAATTAAGTGTAAGGGGCACGTAGAATTTTGAATTCTAAGGGTTTAGTTTAAATCTAAAAATTATAATAGAAGCGTATTGCGCATGACCCATTCTATCAAAATGATCCTTTTTCTCAGGCATCCTATT